CGTCGCCGTAGTAAATAGGAGAATATTGAAAATAGAATATGTTTCCTCATCTTTACAAAAAAAAAGGAGTAATTAGCTGTGACACGTTCACTAAAAAAAAATCCTTTTGTAGCTAATCATTTATTGATAAAAATTGCGAAGCTCAACACGAGGGCAGAAAAAGATACAATCGTAACTTGGTCCCGGGCATCTACCATTATACCCACAATGATCGGCCATACAATTGCTATTCATAATGGAAAGGAACATTTGCCTATTTATATAACAGATCGTATGGTAGGTCACAAATTGGGAGAATTTGCACCTACTCTGAATTTCCGGGGGCATGCGAGAAACGATAATAAATCTCGTCGTTAATATATTAATTAATAAAGTGGATATGGGTGCTCATCGTTTATTGGTGGGAGGTGAACCTTATGATAAAGAGTGACCCAGATGTAGAAGTATACGCTTTAGGTCAACATATACGTATGTCTGCTCATAAAGCGCGAAGAGTAATTGATCAGATTCGTGGGCGTCCCTACGAGGAAACACTTATGATACTAGAACTCATGCCTTATCGAGCGTGTTATCCCATTTTAAAATTAGTTTATTCTGCAGCAGCAAATGCTAGTCACAATATGGGATTCAACGAAACGGCTTTAATCATTAGTCAAGCCGAAGTTAATGAAGGTACTAGCATGAAAAAGTTAAAACCCCGAGCCCGAGGACGTAGTTATCCGATAAAAAGACCCACCTGTCATATAACTATTGTATTGAAAGATACATCTAAAGAGAAAAACTATTTCATATGGTTAAGAAAATATGGATGGGTATATAAAGATAAGTATAAAGATGTCAGAGAGAGGTATCTATATATGATGGATCATATGCTATATCGTAACAGAATGACGTGGGCTAATAGAGAAATGATATGGCCTTATAGAGATAGCGAGGTGCTATGGGACAAAAAATAAATCCACTCGGTTTCCGACTTGGTACAACCCAAAGTCATCATTCTGTTTGGTTTGCACAACCAAAAAGTTATTCCGAGGGTCTCCAGGAAGATCAAAAAATACAGGATTGTATCAAGAATTATGTACAAAAAAATAGGAAAATATCCTCGGGTGCCGAGGGAATTGCACGCATAAAGATTAAAAAAAGAATCGATCTGATCCAGGTCATAATATATATGGGATTCCCAAAATTGTTCATAGAGGGCAGCCCGCGAGGAATTGAAGAATTACAGAGCAATGCACAAAAAGAATTTAATTCTGTGAACCAAAAACTTAACATTGCTATCACAAGAGTTGAAAAACCGTATGGACAACCTAATATTCTTGCAGAATTTATAGCCGAACAATTAAAGAATAGAGTTTCGTTTCGAAAGGCAATGAAAAAAGCTATTGAATTAACTGAAAAAGCAGATACAAAGGGAATTCAAGTACAAATTGCAGGGCGTATCGACGGAAAGGAAATAGCACGTGTCGAATGGATCAGAGAAGGTAGGGTTCCCCTACAAACCATTCGAGCCAAAATTGATTATTGTTCCTATACAGTTCGAACTATCTATGGGGCATTAGGAATCAAAATTTGGATATTTGCAGACGAGGAATAATGGGCCTTTCGTTGTCTTTCTGTTCCATCCATCCGGCAATTGAATAAAAAATCACAAACTCGTTCATTTTTTTCCGTTCAATCAAAAAAATGAGAATTTTTTCGAATTCTTAATTCTATAGGGTTGAATAACAATTCGATTGACTCCATCTCCATATAATTGCTATGCTTAGTGTGTGACTCGTTGGTTTTTTATTTAGAGTTAGGTTAGGATTAAAAAACAAAGGGCCATCCCCTAGTATGAACTAATAACTATATAACTAATAACCAGCTCATTGCTTCGTATTATCTGGATCCAAGGAACCAGTCGCTATATGATGTATTGATCATATTGTTGTAGCAACTGAAGCATTTTTTTTTACATAAAAGAAAAATCAATCTATAAGGTTGTGAAGCAAAAACAAAGGGATATGGATAAATGGAGGGGTGAGAGAAAGAAAGAAAAAGAATAGCAATGATATATGATTCCAATATGTATGGTCTATGAACTATCTTATAAAAGGCAATGTAATAAAGCATTAATGTATTCGTCCATAATTAATAATTAGATTCGATGAATATGAATACAATTTATACGAAAAATAAAAAAGAATAAAGAGCGCCGAGTCAATAAAGACTGAGAAGATTGATTCAGGAACAAATTTTATTAGGAGCTCCATTGCAGAGTTCGGGCCTAGTCATTAATCGAGAAGCGATGGGAACGACAGAACCTGTGACTGAGGAAGATTCCCTTGAAAACGAATCCTAATGATTCATTGGGTGGGATGGCGGAACGAGCCAAGAACCAATTCATTTATTCTGATAGGTCATGGAACGCCCCTACGAATGAAAGGGATGTTGAAAGAGCAAATATTCGCCCGCGAAAGCCTTACTGGATTGCTAAGTTTTGGGCAATTCAATAAAAATAAATAAAATAAAGGTAAAAATAAATGAAGATTCATTAATTATAAAATGGAATTTATCATTTTATTTTATTCCTACGTGTACGTGACAGATTATATCTCAAAAAATTCCATGATTCATTATTCATTCAATTCAAAATATATACAATATTATTTAATCGTTTCATTCGCGAGGAGCTGGATGAGAAGAAACTCTCATGTCCAGTTCTGCAGTAGAGATGGCATTGAGAAACAACCATCAACTATAACCCCAAAAGAACCAGATTTCGTAAACAACATAGAGGAAGAATGAAGGGAATATCTTATCGAGGCAATCGAATTTGTTTCGGCGGATACGCCCTTCAGGCACTTGAACCCGCTTGGATCACATCTAGACAAATAGAAGCGGGGCGACGAGCCATGGCACGATATGCGCGTCGTGGTGGAAAAATATGGGTACGTATATTTCCAGACAAACCTGTTACAGTAAGGCCTACCGAAACACGTATGGGTTCGGGGAAAGGATCTCCCGAATATTGGGTATCCGTCGTTAAACCGGGTCGAATACTTTATGAAATGGGTGGAGTATCAGAAATTGTAGCCAGAGAAGCTATTTCTATAGCTGCGTCCAAAATGCCTATACGAACTCAATTCGTTATTGCGGGATAGGGATATGGAACGAAAGGAAAGGGGCCTTGTGATGAAAAAACCGCAGTTTTTTTATTTCTGGACAAACAATCTTTCTTCTTTTTTTCTTCGCCCTTTAGTTAGTTAGCATTGAAAGAAAAAAGAGAAAAATAATAAGAATGATATGATTCAACCTCAGACCTATTTAAATGTAGCGGACAACAGCGGGGCTAGAGAATTAATGTGTATTCGAATCATAGGAGCTAGTAATCGCCGATATGCTCATATTGGTGACGTTATTGTTGCTGTAATCAAAGAAGCAGTTCCCAATATGCCTCTACAAAGATCAGAAGTGATCAGAGCTGTAATTGTACGTACATGTAAAGAACTCAAACGTGACAATGGTATGATAATACAATATGATGACAATGCAGCAGTTGTCATTGATCAAGAAGGAAATCCCAAAGGAACTCGAGTTTTTGGTGCGATCGCTCGGGAATTGAGACAGTTGAATTTTACTAAAATAGTCTCATTAGCTCCTGAGGTATTATAAATAGATTCTAAATAAATACTAATAGATGAAAACATAATAAAACATAAAAAAAGGGAGGTTCATAGTAAGATATCTGAACTGAATTAGATTCCATTAATTAGTAGAATGCATTAGTAGATTGTTTCTCACGCATATACCTTTAATAATTCATGAAAAAAAAAGAGTAGAGCATGCTGATTATATAAAAACCCGGAGGCACCAATAATTATAGTTCATCATGGGTAGGGACACTATTGCCGAAATAATAACTTCTATACGAAATGCTGACATGGATAAAAAAGGAACGGTTCGAATAGCATCTACAAATATCACTGAAAACATTGTTAAAATACTTCTACGCGAAGGCTTTATCGAAAATGTGAGAAAACATCGAGTAAGCAAGAAATATTTCTTGGTTTCAACTCTGCGACATAGAAGGAATAGAAAAGGGCCATATAGAACTGTTTTAAAACGTATCAGCCGACCCGGCCTACGAATCTATTCCAACCATCAACGAATTCCTAGGATTTTAGGAGGAATGGGTATTGTAATTCTTTCGACTTCTCGAGGTATAATGACAGACCGAGAGGCTCGACTAGAAGGAATCGGGGGAGAAATTTTGTTATATATATGGTGATCTTTATGATCTACGAATTGCATCCGTAGGAAAACTTCCTATTTTTTTTTTGAAAAAAGAGGAAGGGTTGTCTAATATCACTCCTACTCCATGAGTTGATAATAAAAGGGGTTACCTGGAATGAAAGAACAAAAATGGATTCATGAAGGTTTAATTACTGAATCACTTTCCAATGGTATGTTTCGGGTTCGTAGTGACTTTTCAACATTCCTCTCGTTCGGATACAATCGGAGGTTAAAAATTTCAAGAGACTTATTTTCTTTTCTTCGAAGGAGTAGATTCAAAATTAAAATAAAATTAAGGAGAAACA